CACACATAAAAATAACATTGCCATAAATGGACAAGGTAATATTTCCACTTATTCATCAGAAGAGGCGTATCTTTTGAAACCAGAATTGCTTTTCCTTGATATCTAACATAATGTATAAAAGGATGCTTGAAGACCCGTAGGATAGCCCGAAAAAAATTAGCAAATACTTTTACAAGATGTTCTATTTTTCCATAAAAATATATTCGCTCAAAAAAAAACCTATAAGATGTTAATCGTAAATGAGAAGATTGGTTACGGAGAAAAAGTAAAATAGATTCGTATTCACATACATGAGAATTATATAGGAACAAGAATAATCTTCGATTTTCTTTTGAAAAAAAAGAAATCAATTTATTTGGAGTAATAAGACTATTCCAATTACAATACTCGTGAAGAAAAAACCGTAATAAATGCAAAGAAGAGGCATCTTTCACCCAATAGCGAATAATTTGAACCAAAATTTCCAGATGGAGGGGGTATGGTATTAATACATCTGACACATAATTAAAATGTGGGAATTTATCCTCTAAAAAAGGAAATATTGAATGAATTGATCGTAAATTATAAGATTTTGTGATTTCTGCTTCTTCTAAGGAAGATACTAATCGTAAGGAAAATGGAATTTCCACAATGAGTGCAAACCCTTCTGATAGAATTTGAGAATACAAATTTTTGTTGTACCCCAAAAAAGGATTTTGGTTATAATAATTAGTGGAAATAATCAAATGATTCTGTTGATACATTCCAGTAATTAAACGTTTTACAATTAGTAAACTGGATTTCTTGTCATAACCCACATTTTCCAACAAAATGGATCCATTTAAAAAATGATCATGAGCAAATGCATAAATATACTCCCGAAAGAGAAGTGGGTATAGGAAGTTGTGTTGCCGAGATTTATCAAGTTCTAAATATCCTTGAAATTCTTCCATTTTCAATTAGATTTGAACCAGGGATAGTATAATGAATTTATTGGGTTATCAAATGATACATAGTGCGATACAGTCAAAACAAGGTATTAAAGAATAAGAATATATACCTCGTAAACAGGTAAGACTCATCAACGAACTCTCTATCCGCTCTTTTCTTTTTCCTTCTAATTGGTTTATGTTTATTTTAGGATAACAAGATGGTTAGAAATCCTTTATTTTTTCAACGCAATCGCTCTTTTGATTTTGGAAAAAAAAAAAGATCTTTATCAATATACTGCTTCTTCTACACATTCATCTCTACCCCTAATGTAGAATAACTAATAGTTAGGACTCATAAAAAAATCGATAATCCGCTCATGAGAAAAGTCCTTCCCGCATCAAGCACTAATATATTTTTAACGTATAATTAGATCGGGGAATCATTCAAATTAAGAACATAAGCTCGTTGCTTTTTATTTCTCTAGAATTGGAGCCCTAGAGCTCTATCCATTTATTCATTCGACCCGACTTGAAATTTCTTTTGTTCCACATCAAGAATTCAAACAAGCTTTTGAACCCATCAGGTAAAAATATTCCCCGAATTCCCCATTGATACGACATGCTGTTTTTTCCATTCATTCCTTTCAGGATCAGTCGTGGTCTTACAAACTCTACCGATAGTATGGACGAATCTGTTACTTCATACAAATGTGTAAAAGATGCTAGCCGCACTTAAAAGCCGAGTACTCTACCATTGAGTTAGCAACCCGAATAAAAAAAAGAATTAGTATGTGTAGATACAATCAGAATCAAAAACGAAATGGAATTGCACGACGTAATCAAATAAAATATCAAATAAAAATAAAAATAAAAAAAATGGATATACCGTCTCTTGTATCTTATCTTATGTTATCCCTTCTTAGATTATCTATTTTTTTTTTTAATCCAAATTTTTATATCACACAAAAGTAACTTCTTGTATCACAGAAAATCCAATGAGCCCATCATGTGAATTGAATGAAGTAAAATGAAAAAAAAAACCAAGTCTATGAAGCGGAGATAACTAGATCTATTTATCCACAATCGGATTATATTTGTTTGATCCACTGTTGTCAATATGAATGTGAATAGTGAAAAACGAATACAATGGAGAACACAAAAGAATAAAAAAAAAAAAAGTGTAGGCGAAAGAATAAATTAAGGTAAGGAAGAAGTCAAGTAGAAAAAAATCTCGGGTTTATTCAATCAATCAATAAATAGAAGTAGAATAAACAAGCGTAATCCCTTGTGTTTTTTTATTTGTTCATGGATTTCCAACAAAAACCAACCCATTGATGGGAATGTCCAAATTTTATATTTCTAGTATAAAACCAATTATTTCATTTATTCACTTGATTGATCTTTAATAAATAAGTGTAGTAGAACAAGAGAGGGGGGAAATAATAGAGAAAAGGTTATCCAAAGCTATAGACAAGTCATCCACACCCTCTTTTTTTTTTTATTTCATTAATTTAATTTTTCGGTTATTGATTCAGGTCAAATTCCGTAAAAACCGCAGCCCTCTTTGAAATATCATGAACAGTTCCTGTAGGTTGAGCACCCTTTTCAAGAAAATATAGAATTGCAGGAACATTTAAATAGGTTTGATTCTTTATCGGATCATAAAAACCCACTTTACGAAGATCTCTTCCCTCTCTTCGGGATCGAACATCAATTGCAACGATTCGATAAACGGCTCATTGGGATAGATGTAGATTAACAATACCCCCCCCAGAACCGTATAAGAAGTTTTCTCCTCGTACGGCTCGAGAAAATTGGAAGTTATGTATATGTATAGAATTCTAATTAATGTAAAATAGATCCATAGATTATCAAATCAATTAGACTATGATTTCATTTTTTTTTTATTCTTTTCGAAATAAAAAAAAAATTCTTATTTGTATCCTCATAACTCAAGTTGGGTAACTCTCACTCAAAGGAAAACCTTTAAGCATTTCATTTATTGAGCCGTCTATAACCCCCTTTTTGCCTGTCTCCTTTAGAATCTATTCTTCATTCTGATCTAGGTTAGTTATTGAGACAATTTACAAGTTTAGTTATTAAAACAATTAAAAAAGGTATTTCCTTGTTCCGGGATCCTTTATCTTTGCTTTGAATCATTGGGTTTAGACATTACTTCGGTGATCTTTAATCCTTTCAAAATGGCAGCAACATACCATTTTTTGTGATTTCTTTTTATCAAAGAACCATATGAATGATTGATTCTCGCGTGATACACTTTTGATCAAAAGAGTTTTCCTAATTCCAACAAATTTGATGTTTGAATTTGAAACTTGCTTGAATTGGATCCTTTCGATTTCTATATCGAAAATATACTTACGAAGTTGTTTCAACTTATTGATTGACACTAACCCTAGATCTCCGCCCCTGATAAATGAATTAATACTTTCTACTCGAGCTCCATCATGTAATATTTACATTAAAACTTCCCCAAAATGAAATGAGGGTTATAGTGGAACAGAACAAACGATGTCGAGCCAAGAGCATCTTCATTCCTATATATAAAAGAAAATGGTGGATGTAAGATAAGAATCCACAGTTGATCATGTCCTTCAAGTCGCACGTTGCTTTCTACCACATCGTTTTAAACGAAGTTTTACCATAACCTCTAGTTTCTTGGAACTGGTATGTAATTGATTCAATTATGGAATCATGAATAGTCATTGGTTTAGTTGGTACATAGTTATCTATACTGTTATGAATGGGTAGTTTCTTAAAAAGTATCAGCAAGAATTCCATTTTTTTTTAAACCCACATTTTCTTTTAGTATATTGGATGAATACAATTTTTTGTATGAATGCAATATTTATTTAATATGAAATGGAATATATATATTATTCTTTTTTTTTTTATTTCTATAAATTTAGAAAAAATGACGAATAAATAAGAAATACGTTCTTTTTGAATCCGCATTTTCAAGTTTCTTGATAGGATGGATTCGCCAGTTTAACACTTCTTCAAGTACCAAGGATTCATAGGAAATCATTCAAAATAATTGATTGAAAGTTTTCTACCTCGATATTATTATTTGACTAAAGTTTTCCAATAAGGGAAGGGACATTTTATTATCTTTTATTATCATAAAAAAAAACCTATTCGAATTAACCCATCAATGATTTAAAACAAATAGATAGATCAAAAACAAATCCAATTTTTTTTTTACTCTAAATTATTTTAGCCTAAACCGGTCTTAAGAGACTTAATCCCATTGATTCAATTCAATTAGTACCAAAAACGCAAGCCCTTCGTATTTAGAATTCCACATAAATCCACAGAAATAAAATAATCAAGTTGCACACACCATTTAAGGGATAGAGAATAAAATAAGAGAGGCTTTCACATTTCGATTTTTAATTGAAATGACATCATGGAAAATATATGAGACGTAAGGTTTTTTTATGAATAACGAATTTCAAATATGAATATGAAAGATATGGACATACGATGAAAAGCCCGTCCTACTTTTTTTTTTCATTAAAAAACGATTTTTTTTTTATCTATATTCCCATCTTTTACCTAGATAAAAAATGGATTCAATTCCATCTACGTCTTATGGTATTTAAACTCGATTCAATTTGTGAAAAAAATATGATTTAGAGACGAATCAAAAATAAGAAAAATAATGATAAGAAAGAAGAATCACTCTATCTAATATTAGACTCTTAAGAAGGTTGTTCAAAAAAGGCAATCTTTTTTTGATATGATAATTTTGATATGATTATATCATATATAATATTATGGAATAATATGATATATAATATCATAATACTAGGATATATATAATACGCATACTCTGGGACGGAAGGATTCGAACCTCCGAATAGCGGGACCAAAACCCGTTGCCTTACCACTTGGCCACGCCCCATTTCTTTTCTATTCAAGACTAATAAACACTAATATTGTTATTGGTTGTTCGTCAATTCCAGTCCAAATATTGATAGAATCAATTAGATTGTTGCTAGGATTTTGATACGTGTAGATATCGAATGAAACTGAATTTATTGATCATTAGATATAATTCAATTAAGATATTGTATGAAAGTAGGATTTCTTCTATATCTATTTTGATTTGAGAATGGAAGGATTTTTGATTGGCTGAGTTCAAATCAAAGAAAAGAAAGGTTTTTTGACCTACCTTATGTTATTAATTTTTACCTTATCCCTTATATCAATAATAAGATATTAATAACTCAATCAACTCAAAAAAAAATTATCTTCAAGAACAAAATGTTTGTTATGCTTAATATTTTAAGTTTAATCTGTATCTGTCTTAATTCTGTCCTTTATTCAAGTAGCTTTTTCTTAGCCAAATTACCCGAGGCCTACGCTTTTTTGAATCCAATAGTAGATATTATGCCAGTAATACCTGTGTTCTTTTTTTTATTAGCTTTTGTGTGGCAAGCTGCTGTAAGTTTTCGATGAGATTTTTCATACTGTCCTAGAAAAATTCATGATTTACTCGAAAAAAAAATTCTAACAATTTCTAATATAAGATCAGATAAGTCTTACATACAGTCTGAACCGTTAAGTTAAATATTGAAATTCTTGTATAGCTGTGCTAAATCTAGATCACTCTCATTTTCTTGTTATAACTTTTTTTCCATTGAACGACCCTATTAGAGTCCCCCACAATATATAATTGTTGGTATAAAATAAAATTTTCATTAATAAACAACTCAACTCTGATTTTCTGAAATTTTTTTTTTTTTCTAGAAATCACTTCATTTCTTGGTGTCAAAAAATAGGGTATGCGGTATAAAAATAGAGAATCTATTCTCTTTTTTTTTTTTTTTTTTTAATGCTATTGGAGATTGTGTAATGCTTACTCTAAAACTATTTGTTTATACAGTAGTGATATTCTTTGTTTCTCTCTTCATTTTCGGATTCCTATCTAATGACCCGGGACGTAATCCTGGACGTGAAGAATAAAAAATCAGATTTTGGTTTTCCTTGCTTGATTTGAAAATTTTTATCTATTCCACATCTTTCTTTAACTAGATATATAAAAAAAAAATACCAAGTCATCGACAGAAACGGAAAGAGAGGGATTCGAACCCTCGGTACGAAAAACGCGTACAACGGATTAGCAATCCGACGCTTTAATCCACTCAGCCATCTCTCCCCCAATTGAAAAATGAAAAAGAATAATTACTATGATACATTAAGTAAGGCTTGAAAAAAGCCCTTCTTTATCTCTCTTTATTATATCTTTATTATTTATTATATAGATAGCTATATAAAGCTATATATAGATAATATATATCTAAAAACTTTTATCAGAAATTCCAATTCCATTTCGATTTTAAATAAAGTAAAGTAAGGGCTCAAAAGAGATATCTCCAATCCAATATTTGAATATATAAATACCAATCTATTAAATGTTAATAAAAAAAAAATTTGAATAAATGAAATTAAGAAAATAAAAAAGAAAATGAAAAATATATATATATATATTAAATAATAAATAAAATCAATAAAAGTACCTTGTTTATTTCGTCCGAAAAGTTCCTTTTTATTTCCACGGCCTGGCCTGGTCAGTACCTAGCCGGGCTTTTTTTTTGTTCCAATGAATCGATTTATTTTATTTGAAAACTCCAAATTCTTTGGAAAAAAAATAACAAAAATAGAAACAACAATCATATCATAAGAAGGATTATTTCGATTCCTATGATACAGAATCAAATGATATAGAATCAACATTTCTTATTATTCTTTCTTTTTTTATTTACTTTTTTTGACTGGAATAAAAAAAACTTATCATTTAATTAGTTAAATGAGTCCTCGTTTACTAATCTCATTAGTCTTCCTGAGAAAAATATGTCAACGCTCTCATTTTCATGATTTTTTTTTCTGATCTTATTTTTTTATTACTTATTACTATTTACTATGACCTATTTTTGTGTTCGACAAAAGGTCGATTTATATGCAATAATAGCATTGTAGCGGGTATAGTTTAGTGGTAAAAGGGTGATTCGTTCTATTAACCCTTTAATAGTTAAAGGGTCTTTCGTTTGATTTATATTTCGATCAAAAACTTTATTTCTTAAAAGGATTTCATCCTTTTCCTATCGATGAAAAATTCGAGGAAAAATAGAAATTCTCGTGATTTGGATCCGTTATAAATTGAAAAAATTGGATCATGAAATTACGAAACATAATTTTTTTTTTGAATTGGATCCATACTTCCAATTGAACGAGTAAGGAATCCATGGATAAAGGTAGAAAGAACGGTCTATTTCTAATCGTAACTAAATCTTCAATTTGAGATTTGTATAAGGGAGATTGAAGCAAAACAAAATAGCTATTAAACAATGTCTTTGGTTTACTAGAGACATCGACAGATTATATTGTTTTAGCTCGTTGGAAACAAAAAAGACTTTTCCTAAGGATTATTTCAAATAGAAATAGGGAACGAAGTAACTAGAAAAGATTGTTAGAATCCTCTTTTCTTCTATAGGGATCATCTATAAAGCAGTTCCTTTTGAATGCATTCAGACAGAAAGGCTGACATAGATGTTATGGGTAGAATTTGTTTTTTTTTTCGTTTACATCTTTTTTTTCCATCTTCCATAAAGGAGCCGAATGAAATCAAAGTTTCACGTTCGGTTTTGAATTAGAGACGTTCAAAATGATGAATCAACGTCGACTATAACCCCTAGCCTTCCAAGCTAACGATGCGGGTTCGATTCCCGCTACCCGCTTATCTTATATATTTTATCTTCTATTTTTTTTATTAAAATGATATCGTAATTTTATAGATTTTTTTTTATTACTATATTTCGATTTCGAAATTCATAATAGACAAATATTTTTGAATTGATTCATTTCAAATTCGAATATTTTAATTCTATTTTATAATATATAAATTTTTATTATATAAAGTACTCTATATTATTTTCTAAAATAAGAAATTAATATAGAATAAAATGAATCTAGAATTACTATAAATCATAATAAGATAAATTTTACAATTTAATTGTAAATTAAATGAATGTAATGCATCATTGAATTGAATAAGCAATTTCCGGAATTCGTGCACATCTTTTTTTTTATGAACAAAAGATGTGCAAATAAGAAAAAAAATTAGGAGTGAAATTAACTGTGACACGTTCATTAAAAAAAAATCCTTTTGTAGCAAATTATTTATTAAAAAAAATAAATAAGCTTAACACAAAAGAAGAAAAAGAAATAATAATAACTTGGTCACGAGCATCTACCATTATTCCCACAATGATTGGTCATACTCTTGCTATTCATAATGGAAAGGAACATTTGCCTATTTATATAACAGATCGTATGGTAGGGCATAAGTTGGGAGAATTTGTGCCAACTCTAAATTTCCGGGGACATGCGAAAAATGATAATAAATCTCGTCGTTACTAATTTAAATAATAATTTAAATTAGTAAAATCAAAAAATCAAATGAATAGAGATAGAATAAAGATACTTATAATTCATTAGTAAGAGGTGAACCTTATGATAAAGAAGACAAAAAAGAATAGATATACAGAAGTATACGCTTTAGGTCAACATATATGTATGTCCACTCACAAAGCAAGAAGAGTAATTGATCAGATTCGTGGACGTTCTTATGAAGAAACACTTATGATACTAGAACTCATGCCTTATCGAGCATGTTATCCCATTTTTAAATTGGTTTATTCTGTAGCAGCAAATGCTAGTCACAATATGGGTCTCAACGAAACCAATTTAGTCATTAGTAAAGCCGAGGTCAACAAAAGTATTACTGTGAAAAAATTAAAACCTCGAGCTCAAGGCCGAAGTTATCCGATAAAAAGACACACTTGTTATATAACTATTGTATTGAAAGATACATCCTTAAATGAAGAAGAGTGTAAAAGATCGGAATACTCCATATTATGCTTAAAAAAACCTAGATGTATAAATAAATACACGGATATCTCATATTATATTATGTATAATAATGGGGGAGTATGGGAAAAAAAATAAATCCACTCGGTTTTAGACTTGGTACAACCCAAGGACATCGTTCTATTTGGTTTGCACAACCAAAAAAGTATTCTGAAGGTCTACAAGAAGATCAAAAAATGCGAGATTGTATCAAAAATTATGTAAAAAAAAATATAAGAATATTCTCCGGTGTTGAGGGAATTGCACGTATCGAAATTCAAAAAAGAATTGATCTCATTCAAGTAATAATCTATATGGGCTTCCCAAAGTTATTAATAGAAAGTGGGTCTCGAAGAATCGAAGAATTACAAATCAATGTACAAAAAGAGTTAAATTTTGTGAACCGAAAATTAAACATTGCTATTACAAGACTTGAAAACCCTTACGGAAACCCTACTATTCTTGCAGAATTTATAGCCGGACAGCTAAAGAATAGAGTTTCATTTCGAAAAGCAATGAAAAAAGCTATTGAATTAACTGAACAGGCAGGTACAAAGGGAATTCAAGTACAAATTGCAGGGCGTATAGACGGAAAAGAAATTGCACGTGTTGAATGGATCAGAGAAGGTCGGGTTCCTCTACAAACCATTCGAGCTAAAATTGATTATTGTTCCTATACAGTTGCAACTATCTATGGGATATTAGGGATCAAAATTTGGATATTTGTAGACGAGGAATAATAAGCCTTTCTTCAATTTGTCTTTATATTTTATTCAATGATAGAACAAAAAAAAAATTCATTCTTTTTTTTTTTAATAGTAAATGAGAAATTCTATAGGTTTGAATAAAAATTCAATTAATTATTTGAAATAATTGCTATGCTTAGTGTGTGACTCGTTGGTTTTTCTGTTAAGATAAAAATGGACCGGACCATAACATAATATGAACTAATAATGAAAAAAAAATAACCAACTCATCGTTTCACATTATCTGGGTCGAAAAAATAAACCAGTCAAGATATGTTATATTGGTCATGTCATATCATTGTAGCAACTGAAATATTTTTTGCATAAACAAAAACACCAATCTAATTATTAGTTGTGAAGCATTAAAAATATACGGATAAATGGAAGGGTGAAAGAAAGAGAGAAAAAGAATATTAATGATATAAGATTCCACTATGGAATATGTAAGGTCTATGAGTCATCTCATAAAAAATAAAAAGTAGTGTAAGAAAGCAGCAATACAGATTAATTCATAATTAGATTAATCTGTTAATAGAAGAAAAAAGCTAAGAGCCCTGAGTCAATAAAGACTGAGAAGATTGACTCAACAATAAATTTAATTCATTAGAAGCTCCATTGTAAAATTAAGACCTAACCATTAATCAAGAAATGATGGGGACGAGGGAACCCAAGAATACATAATATTCTGTTGAAAATACATATTAATGATTCATTGGGTAGGATGGCGAAATGCACCCAAGACTAATCCATTAATTCGGAAAGGTCATTTCATGGGCTAAACTTAGAATGTAAATACGTGTAAAAAGAGTAAAGATTCGCCCGCGAACTTTTTTTTATTGGCTTGGATTTCTATATTTTGGTCGATCAAAGACAAAAAAAAAATAATAGATAATAAAAGAAAAGACAAACCAAAATCAAATAAAGATTCCATTTTTTATAATACTTAAAAAACAAATTTTTTATAATACTTAAAAAAGAATAACAATGTGATTTTTTTTTTTGTTTTTGAATATTTATTCAAAAACAATTTAATATTTTTGAATATATAAAATATATAAATATGTAAATCATGTATAAATAGAATACATATTTAGTTCTATCTCAAAAGAAGATAGAAAAATTGATAATAGATTAGATGAAATCTCAAAGAATACCCTAATTCAGTCTATTATTGACAAAATATATGTATAGTCTATTCTTTTAGAATCGTTTCATTCGTGAGGAGCTGGATGAGAAGAAACTCTCATGTCCGGTTCTGTAGTAGCGATGGAATTGAGAAAAAACAACCATCCACTATAACCCCCAAAAAACTAGATTTCGTAAACACCATAGAGGAAGAATGAAAGGAATTTCGTATCGAGGTAATCATATTTGTTTCGGTAGATATGCTCTTCAGGCACTTGAACCTGTTTGGATCACATCTAGACAAATAGAAGCGGGACGAAGAGCAATGACACGAAATGCACGACGCGGCGGAAAAATATGGGTACGTATATTTCCAGACAAACCAGTTACAGTAAGACCCACGGAAACACGTATGGGTTCGGGGAAAGGATCTCCTGAATATTGGGTAACTGTCGTTAAACCGGGTAGAATACTTTATGAAATGGGCGGAGTCGCAGAAAATATAGCCAGAAAAGCTATTTCAATAGCGGCGTCCAAAATGCCTATACGAACCCAATTCATTATTTCGGAATAGGAATGTAGAATCAAAGGAAAGAGGTCTTTGGTATGAAAAAAAAAAAAAAAATTGCCATTTCAAATTTATTTTTTGTTTGGTTTGAACAAACAATATTTCTTTTTTTTTTAGCCCTTTGCATTGAAAGAATAGATTCACAAAAATAATATGATTCAACCTCAAAGCCATTTGAATGTAGCAGATAACAGCGGGGCCCGAAAATTGATGTGTATTAGAATCATAGGAGCTAGTAATCGACGATACGCTCATATTGGTGACGTTATTATTGCTGTAATCAAAGAAGCAGTCCCAAATACACCTCTAGAAAGATCAGAAGTGATTAGAGCTGTAATTGTACGTACTTGTAAAGAACTCAAACGTGAAAACGGTATGATAATACGCTATGATGACAATGCTGCGGTTATTATTGATCAAGAGGGAAATCCAAAAGGAACCCGAATTTTTGGTGCGATCCCCCGCGAATTGAGACAGTTAAATTTCACTAAAATTATTTCATTAGCACCTGAAGTGTTATAAGATGAGACCAAGATATAGTTAGAATATTTGAATGAAATTAATTAATAGATTGTATCTCACGTATATACTTTTCAAAATTGAAAAATATTGAATAAACAAAGAGCATGTTAATTATATTCAAATTCGAAAGAAACACTCATTTTACTTTATCAATCATGAGTAAGGATACTATTGCTAACCTAATAACCTCTATACGCAATGCTGACATGAATAGAAAAGAAATGGTTCGAATACCGTCTACTAACATCACTGAAAACATCGTGAAAATACTTTTACGAGAAGGTTTTATTGAAAACGTAAGGAAACATTTTAAAAACAACCAAAATTTTTTGGTTTTAACCCTACGACATAAAAGGAATAGGAAAGGACCATTTAAAAGTTTTTTAAATTTAAAACGGATCAGTAGACCAGGTCTACGAATCTATTCTAACTATCAAAAAATTCCTAGAATTTTAGGAGGGATGGGGGTTGTAATTATTTCCACTTCTAGGGGTATAATGACAGACCGAGAGGCTCGACTAGAAAAAATAGGCGGAGAAATTTTGTGTTATATATGGTAATCTTTATAATGTGTGAATTATATACAAAACTTCCCTATTTCTTTTTTGTAAAAAAAAAAAAGAAAGAGAGGATTTCTAATATGATATAAGTCTTGCTTCATTAATTGAAACTTCAAGGGTTTTCACTAAAAATGAA